GGTTTTGCTAGAATAGGCAATAATGAGATCACTGTTTTAGTAAATGATGCGGAAAAGGGTAGTGATATTGATTCACAAGAAGCTCAGCAAACTCTTGAAATAGCAGAAGCTAATTTGAGAAAGGCTGAAGGAAAGAGACAAATAATTGAGGCAAATCTAGCTCTCCGACGAGCTAGGACAAGAGTCGAGGCTGTCAATGCAATTTCATAACTAGTTGGTGTGTTCAAATAATCAAAAGAGGTTCTGTTTCTAAACCCTATTTTGATTGGATTCACTCGACAGAATCCAATCAATGCAGAATCCAATTTAGATACAACGCAATTCAAAAATGAAATAAATAAAAAATCTATAAAAATATACTAAAAGGGTGGGACAAAAAACTTATTAGATACCGTTGACTCCGGTATCTAATAAGTTCTACCTACTATTGGATTTGAACCAATGACTCCCGCCGTATGAAAGCAATACTCTAACCACTGAGTTAAGTAGGTCATTTATTATCCCAAAGAGAACCAAACGGAACCCATCCCATGGATGGATTATAAATATCATATTCCTTATAAGCAACTCCAACCAATACTACTCAAAAATTTAGGATGTTGGATCATAGAATATTCATCTTGACAATAAATTATATACATGATAAAATATGCATCACAAGCACTAAGGGCTATAGCTCAGTTGGTAGAGCACCTCGTTTACACGCGCGCCAATGGTTTTCAGGGGAATCCACCATATAATCCAAAAAATGGATCTTATTGAGAAATCGATGTCTTACTCCATAATAACTTTAAGAGAACAATAGCCTGACGAGAGGTTCGGTCCTATTTGAGTGCCCTTTGTAGGTACCAAACAGGCTCCGCCTTGAGATATTGATAAGGTCAATAGCAGTATATTCAATGCTAGGCATTATGAGTCTAAGGCCCTCAAAAAATCTCTTTTCGTTCTATGAACTTGAAGGTGTATGAAGTTTCATATTGGATTTTTTAAGCCGAACGATAGAGACTTCATTTAACTTAAAATTCTAGGCCAAAGGCAGACCTACGTCAAAATAACTTCACCTTTGAAACACTTTGGTAGTGCTCTGAATTAGAATCCCAAATAATGAATCAGAGCACATGGAGCCATCTCCTTTTTTTCTGTCAAGAAAAAAAATATGGCGGATTGGCTGATATTTCTATCAGTTAATGAAAGAGCCCAATGCAAAAAAAAAAATGCATGTTGGGTCTTTGAAACAGTTCAGATCATTTTGATAATAATAAGTTTGATCTGTTTTACCGAGAAGGTCTACGGTTCGAGTCCGTATAGCCCTAGAGCCCTATAAAAAAAATGAATAAAATTCCAAATTTTCATTTGAAATTGTATAATTTTGATTTCTTTATTGTTGTTTGTTGCTTATAACTGGCCGGTTGGTTCATCGAAACAAAATTTTTCCTAGAAACTCACTCACGGGAATCATTTAAAGCAGAACAGAAAACCGAAATATTTCAAGGGATCGAATCGGTCTTTTTCCAAACAAACCCTTCGTCATTAATTGTCGGAGGGAAATTACATATGAATTTTTCTGCCCACAATCAAGGGGTTAAGCCAGCGATACTCCTTTTCTTTGGTATACCTTACCAAGACCCGGCGAAGCACACCAAAACAAGGGGGGGTGGTCTTCTTTTTCTGTATTCAATCAAGAGAAAACCCCACCTAGATCTGATAAACGGAATATACCAACACTAAGATATTCGAAATCCCGAGATGGAAATACCTACCCATTCTCTTACATTTGAATACTTGTTCTATTCTAAATTACTAAGAAAAAAACTCTCGACTCTATTCCTAAAAAATCCAAATTCTGAACTCGCATTTTTATAAAGAAAATTCAAATAATCAAAAGAATAATAATTCTATTTGCTTTCTTTAGGCTTTAGGAAGAATCCTAGGCAAAAACAAGAAAATTTGTCTAAATATAGCATCTAGAGTTATACTAACTAAAGCAATTAAAGAAAATTGAACTAAAAAAATGAAGTAGACTGGAAATAGGATCCCGATCAAGTCAGTCGATAAATCTTGAAATGAGATATGCCCTGCAATAATCAAAGGAAACTAGATGGTTTGGTCAAAATAAATTCTTGTTTTGACTAACTAGTTATCGATCACTTTAGAACTTCAATTCGAATCAACCAATCCGATATATTTTCCACGTTCATAGGAGTGCGTCTATGTTTTTGCTTTACGAATATGATATTTTTTGGGCATTTCTAATAATATCAAGTCTTATTCCTATTTTGGCATTTTTTATTTCTGGGATTTTAGCCCCGATTAGGAAAGGGCCGGAGAAACTTTCTAGTTATGAATCGGGTATAGAACCGATGGGCAACGCTTGGTTACAATTTAGAATCCGTTATTATATGTTTGCTCTAGTTTTTGTTGTTTTTGATGTTGAAACGGTTTTTCTTTATCCATGGGCAATGAGTTTTGATGTATTGGGCGTATCTGTATTTATAGAAGC